GACTCAAGAACAAATTTCATTATGAGCTCCATTGGAAAATTTCGACCTAAACATTAAGTAAGAAGCGGTGGGAACGATGGAAGCTGTGAATGCAAAAGATTTTAGTGAAAAAGAAATCTTAATGATTCACCGGTCGGGATGGCGGAACGAACCGGAGATCAATTCATCTATTCTAAGAAGTCACGAGACAAGCCGAAAACTTAAATAGAAGAGTCAATATTCGCCCGCGAAAACTTTCTTTTTTTGGATTGCTAAATTTGTACGATAAAAATAAAAAAAAAATTGTTCTATTTATATTCCAAAATAACAATATGATTTTTAAAATAGAAACTAAAATCTTTAATTATATATTTGAACAAGATCTATAAATTACTAATAGATTAGATGAAATCTCAAAGAATCCCACGATTCAATGTATTAATATTAAATACATGTATATCTTATTAGTTAATTTAGTTAATTACTTAATTAATTAAGATTCTAAATCTTTTCTATTTTTGAATCCTTTTATTCGCGAGGAGCCGGATGAGAAGAAACTCTCACGTCCGGTTCTGTAGTAGAGATAGAATTCAGAACCAACCATCAACTACAACCCCAAAAGAACCAGATTCCGTAAACAACATAGAGGAAGAATGAAGGGAATATCTTATCGAGGGAATCGTATTTGTTTCGGTAAATATGCCCTTCAGGCACTTGAACCCGCTTGGATCACATCTAGACAAATAGAAGCCGGTCGACGAGCAATGACACGAAATGCGCGTCGTGGCGGAAAACTATGGGTACGTATATTTCCAGACAAACCAGTTACACTAAGGCCCGCAGAAACACGTATGGGTTCGGGTAAAGGATCCCCCGAATATTGGGTAGCTGTTGTTAAACCAGGTCGAATACTTTATGAAATGAGCGGAGTAACAGAAAATATAGCTAGAAGGGCTATTTCAATAGCAGCATCCAAAATGCCTATACGAACTCAATTCATTCTTTCGGGATAAAGAATAAAAAATAGAACTAACAAAAATGAGTCTTGGGTGTGAAAAAAAATTGCTTATTTCTTTTTTTTTTTTTTTAGACAAATAATATTTCTTTTTTCTTTGTCCTTTGCATTAAAAGAACAGATTACAAAATGATATGATTCAACCTCAGACCCATTTAAATGTAGCAGATAACAGCGGGGCTCGAGAATTGATGTGTATTCGAATTATAGGAGCTAGCAATCGTCGATATGCTCATATTGGTGACGTTATTGTTGCTGTGATCAAAGAAGCAGTCCCCAATATGCCCCTAGAAAAATCCGAAGTGGTCAGAGCTGTAATTGTGCGTACCTGTAAAGAACTCAAACGTGACAACGGTATGATAATCCGATATGATGACAATGCTGCAGTTGTTATTGATCAAGAAGGAAATCCAAAAGGAACTCGAATTTTTGGTGCGATCGCCCGGGAATTAAGACAATTCAATTTTACGAAAATAGTTTCATTAGCTCCCGAGGTATTATAAAACGGGATCGTGATATTTTATAGTGGGATAGTTGAAAGAAATAGATTAAGAAATAGATTGTATCTCACGCATATACCTTTAATTATTCAAATTCATAAAAAAATAAATAAGTAAAAAAGAAAAAAACATGTTGATTATATCAAATTTTGAGTCACCGACAATTTTAATCCATCATGGGTAGGGACACTATTGCTGAGGTAATAACCTGTATACGAAATGCTGATATGGATAAAAAACGAGTGGTTCGAATAACAGCTACTAATATTACCGAAAATATTGTCAAAATACTTTTAAGAGAAGGTTTTGTCGAAAATGTGAGAAAACATCGAGAAAACAACAAAGATTTTTTGGTTTTAAGGCTACGACCTAGAAGTAATAGGAAAAGGCCCTATAGAAATCTTTTCAATTTAAAACGGATCAGTCGACCTGGTCTACGAATCTATTCTAATTATCAACGAATTCCTCGAATTTTAGGCGGGATGGGGATTGTAATTATTTCTACTTCTCGGGGTATAATGACAGACCGGGAGGCTCGGCTAAAAGGAGTCGGCGGAGAAATTTTGTGTTATATATGGTAATCTTTTTAATATACAAATTGGACCCAAAACTAATTGTAAAAAAAAAAAAAAGAAAAGGGACGAGTTGTCTAATATTGTTCCTCCTTCATTAGTTGATACTTCAAGGGGACTTTACCTGGAATGAAAGAACAAAAATGGATTCATGAGGGTTTAATTACCGAATCACTTCCCAATGGCATGTTCCGGGTTCGTTTAGATAATGAAGATCTGATTATAGGTTATGTTTCAGGAAAGATCCGACGTAGTTTTATACGGATACTACCAGGAGATAGAGTCAAGGTTGAGGTAAGTCGTTATGATTCAACCAGAGGACGTATAATTTATCGACTCCGCAACAAGAATTCGAAGGATTAAGTGGTTTGAACACCCCTTTCGTGAGAATACGATTCGAGATGAAAAATCTCAAGAAACTTATTTTCTTCCAA